TGCATCTTGGGTTGACGTATAGCGCGACTTGTCAGAAATATTGGGTCATATGGGATTTCCCCGTTATCTCCCCCGATCGAGATATCCTCGGTTTCGCCCAAGAAAGATTAATTGAATCATCAAAAATTTGGAGCGTGAGGTACTATTAAATCAAATCCATTTTTGGGGGGGATTCAGATTACTATTATCAATTAGAATGATTTATGGTTGGGTTGGTTGGGCTAATAAAATGAAGTATCCAGGCTCCGTTTAGAAAAACCCAATTGGTAATATATCTATGATTACTACTTGTATCATAAATAATTCCTATTTGTAAAGAGATCCCGTTTGGAAAGAGAAGCGGTCTCAATTAATCAATGTTAATCAATCGAATGGATGAATACATCAAATATTTGGCGGAAGGCATGAAATGAATTGAAAAAAAAAAGAAAGTCATAACAAAAAGAAATGGTAATGAGAGCATTTGTCCTATATGTGCAAATCGAAATCGGGCGGATCTTTACCCGGAGTAGAGCATAAACCTAAAAAGATTAACGAGGCCCATTCAAGAACAAGAAAATTACATCGTGATTTGGATTGGATCTCGATGAAACAATACATCAATGAGAAGTTAATTCGATAAGTTTAGTGAATTCTTTTTTTTTTTATTATAAGGAAAGGAGTCAAAACTCGTCTTTATTGAAAAATCGAAGAAAAAGTCCTTTCGTTAGAAACCTGCTATGAAAAAAGAAAGAGGACTGGAATCTACACATTGATTCGTTTTTTTTTTTCGCAATTTTTTTTTGAACCGTATGCGTCAAAAGATGCATGTACGGTTCCTAAGGGATACAACTTTACCCTAATCAACCGACTTTATCGAGAAAGATTACTTTTTTTAGGCCAAGAGGTTGATAGTGAAATATCGAATCAGCTTATTGGTCTTATGGTATATCTCAGTATCGAGGATGATACCAAAGATCTGTATTTGTTTATAAACTCTCCTGGCGGATGGGTAATACCCGGAGTAGCTATTTATGATACTATGCAATTTGTGCGACCAGATGTACATACAATATGCATGGGATTAGCCGCTTCAATGGGATCTTTTATCCTAGTCGGAGGAGAAATTACCAAACGTCTAGCATTCCCTCACGCTTGGCGCCAATGAGGTTTTTATTTGAGAGAAAAAAAAAGACTATGCCTTCGCCATATGAAATATGAATATTAAGTAATAATAGCATGGCACTTTGAATTCGATATGAGAAAGTTTTTTATTGTTTTTTCAAAACATTAGATTATGTATCGAAAGAGTAGTATGAGATTAAAGGTATTTCCGATTTTATCTTATCTATCGGGAGTCCAGTTCAGCGTCACAAACTTTTTTGTTTTCACACTAGAGGACTTTTAACATATGTTATGAAAGAGTGCGAAAATCAAAAATAAAATAAGATTATTTTTTCCTTATTTTATTTGATCGGCTCAAAAAGAAACTTTGGGATTGCTGAATCACAGACAAAAAAAATCATAAATATATAAAGCAACGGAGCCATCATAGTATTTTTAAACTCCTTGGAAAGGAAGGGTGGTAATTTGATCATTTACCGATATGGGTCTGATAGATCCTATTTTTCTCTGTCTTTGATGGAAGGTAAGGGTCAATTTGATTGTAGAGCCGTATGCAACGCACAAAAGATGCCTGTACGGTTGTTCAATTCTATCTTTTTTTTGCTTGTTATTCTTTATCTTTCTTTCTTTTCTCTTCCTTTCATCATGCGAGATAGAGGAACCTTTTATTATGTTATATCATCAGGGTAATGATCCATCAACCTGCTAGTTCTTTTTATGAGGCACAAACGGGAGAATTTATCCTGGAAGCGGAAGAACTGCTGAAACTGCGTGAAACCCTCACAAGGGTTTATGTACAAAGAACGGGTAAACCTTTATGGGTTGTATCCGAAGACATGGAAAGAGATGTTTTTATGTCAGCAACAGAAGCCCAAGCTTATGGAATTGTTGATCTTGTAGCGGTTGCATGAAAATAGCATGGATTTCGCCCAACTCCGTGATTTGAGATTTTATCTTTTTATTTTACCAAGTTTAATATTCTATCTATTAAAACTTATTTAATAGAATATTAACTAGAAGTAATTCATAATCATCTGGTTAGGATCGATCTAAACCAGCCCATCATATTATGGATATGATTCAACATGCCAACTATTAAACAACTTATTAGAAATACAAGACAGCCAATCCGAAATGTCACGAAATCCCCCGCTCTTGGGGGATGTCCTCAGCGTCGAGGAACATGTACTAGGGTGTATGTGCGACTCGTTCAGATCATGAGCTAGCCCAAAAGAAAGAAAACAATTTTTCCAGTATCCATGATCAATACCGATGAATAGGATAGAATGGAAAAACAAACTCCATTCACTATCTAAAAATCAAAAAATCTATCATATCCCTATCCCTCTATTGTGTATGAAATTTATGGTTTCCATTGGTGCAAATCCAATCACCT